CACGAAATGCTGTGGTTCTTGCCTATAATTTCTTCAGAAAAGTAATTCGCGAGATCATGCACCTTTCTTTCCTAGTTATAATGGAAAAAGGCACAGCTGATTGGATCCAGCCTATTTTTGAAATAAACAACTCACACACACTCCCTTTCCAAAAAAGACCAATATACCAATCACTACACTTAGATTTATTGGATTTGTTGCTAAAATATCGGTATTCAATCCGAAACTCCCGGCAGACGGCCAGTAGCCCAAAGAAACGAAAGAATCGGTTACATTTTTCATATAATCTCCTCTTATAGATAGACTAAAAAATTGACAAGAGTTCTTTTTCTATCGCTTTGCCCACCCTTTTCAATTCTTTTTTGAAATTCGAGTCAAAAACTTTTGGAGTTATAAAGTATGAACTGCCCCTCGATTGTTGCAACACCTCATAAAAAAAAAATTTCCCTTGGACTACGAAAGGGAAGGATGAAAGCGAGTAGGTATAATAAACTCCTTATCTGCAAATCAGCCCTTCCCATAAGTTATTTTCTCAACCAATACCGATAAGATTAAACAAAAGGATTTGCAAATAAAAGTGCTAGTGCTACAACCAATCCATAAATCGTTAAAGCTTCCATAAAAGCTAAACTAAGTAATAGAGTACCTCGTATTTTTCCCTCTGCCTCGGGCTGTCTTGCGATACCCTCTACGGCTTGACCCGCAGCAGTCCCTTGACCAACTCCAGGTCCAATAGAAGCAAGCCCTACAGCCAATCCAGCAGCAATAACGGAAGCAGCAGAAACCAGTGGATTCATGATAAATTCCTCGTACCAACAAAAAGAAATAGTTAATGATACAATCAACCAATGAATTTAATTAGGACTTAATTATTTCATCGATAGGATTCACCCAGTCGAAGTAACTAAGAACTTCGAATTTAAGGAATTTAAGTAAGAATATTATTGAATCATCAGAACTACTTCGATATCTCTTTTTTCCTTTCTATTCACAAGGTTTTTGTGAATCCATAGACCTTTTTTAGTTGTTCCATTTCTTGGTTCCGAACTGTTATTTCAATTCTTACGTTTTTGCTTTATTTCATTTCTTTTTTTCAACCAATTTACAGCCACAACGATATGAAAGGACTTCTATTGGAAGTCCCCACGCAGTAGTGGGTCAAATGAAATATTTCTTTAGTTCATATTAGTTCATATATAACTAGCAATACCTAATATCACATATACATGTCTTTCTTCCATAACGTAAACCATTAGATTCAATGGGATTTGAGAATCAATCCATTTTTTTTTAGGAATCTCGTTTTTTGAAAATTCTTTTTTCCCTTCCGCTTTGTTTATCATTATGCCAACGGAATAGAATATAAATGGGAAAATAAAATGGATTAGCACGAATTATTGCATAGAAAAATATTATTTTATTGATCTAAGTTCATGAAATTTTTTATTTTTAACTATTCTATTTTGGTCAATTGTTGAATAAAATAAACTCTATTATTGTAAAATAAAGAAGAATCCTTTCTCCTCTTTTTTATTTAATCACACGCCATAAACATATATCTTATTCAAATTATGATTTGCATAAGAAGGTTGACTTGCCAATAGAATAGAAAGTGAATATTCGTCGAAAAAAAAGTAAGATATTAAGTGATAATTTTAGGAAAAAGATCTTTTAGATCTCTTTCCTTTTTTTTTTTTTTTACAACTTTCTAATATCGTAATTTTTGATTTTTTTGTTCCTCTTTCTTTCTAGCGTATATAGAGTCTTGTATATTTCTATTCTTTAAGTAAATCATCTTGAGCCACATATGCGTTGCTTTGCACTAAGCAAAAAAGACTATTTCAATGATGGCCCTCCATAGATTCACCTATATAAGCTGCGGCTAAAGTTGCAAAAATAAGAGCTTGAATACCACTCGTAAATAATCCAAGGAACATAACAGGGATAGGAACCACTGAAGGTACTAAAGAAACAAGAACAACAACTACTAATTCATCCGCTAAGATATTCCCGAAAAGTCGAAAACTAAGTGATAACGGCTTTGTGAAATCTTCTAAGATGTTAATGGGTAAAAGGATCGGGGTTGGTTGAATATATTTCCCAAAATAACTTAATCCTTTTTTGGTAAGACCTGCATAGAAATATGCCACTGACGTGAGTAAAGCCAAAGCAACAGTAGTATTTATATCATTCGTAGGTGCGGCTAACTCTCCATGAGGTAATTCTATTATTTTCCAGGGTAAAAGGGCCCCTGACCAATTCGAAACAAAAATAAATAAAAACATAGTTCCAATAAAAGGAACCCAGGGGCCATATTCTTCTCCAATTTGAGTTTTACTCACATCCCGAATGAATTCAAGAACATATTCGAAGAAATTCTGACCCCCAGTCGGAATGGTTTGTGGGTTCCGAACAGCTATAGTAACTGAACCTAATAAGATGGCAATTACAACCCAAGAAGTAATAAGTACTTGGCCATGTACCTGGAAACCCCCTATTTGCCAATAGAAATGTTGGCCTACTTCCACGCCGGATATATCATAGAACCCTTTTAGTGTGTTGATGGAACATGATAGTACATTCATACTGCCCTCTGAAAAAAATCGAACTTTTAAAAAAATTATTTTGATTCAACCATCTCTTTGTCTACTTGAATCAGATATTTTTAATACCAACTCCTGTTTTGAATACTAACTAATCACATAATGTCCCCAGTTATTTTTATCTATTTTAAAAAATTCATAAAAAATAACCGATTCCATAAATCTATCGGATTTTCGAAGGAAAAGTTATTTAACTTATTATTAATCAAGGATTTCTTATATAGCTAGAATGGCCCTCACTAATTGCGAATACTAATTTATTAAGAATTAAACGGATTGAAGATACAGCGTCATCGTTCGCCGGAATCGAAATATCCGCAAGATCGGGGTCACAATTTGTATCGATTAAACAAATTGTTGGAATTCCCAAAGTGATACACTCCCGCAGGGCCGTATATTCTTCATACTGATCAACGATGATCACAATATCAGGTAACCCTGTCATATATTTAATCCCGCCCAGATATGTTTGTAGGCGAGATAATTGTCTTTTCACCACAGCCGCATCTCTTTTTGGAAGACGATCGAGTCTTCCCGTTTTTTGTTCCATTCTCAAGTCCCTGAACTTATGAAGTCTCGTTTCTGTAGTTGACCAATTTGTTAACATCCCACCGAGCCATTTTTTATTAACATAATGACACCGGGCTTTTATTGCAGCCCATGCTACTGAATCAGCTGCTTTCTTTTTTGTACCAACAATCAAGAACTCTTTTCCCCTACTTGCTGCATCAAAAACCAAATCGCAGGCTTCGGATAAAAATAAAAAACGAGCAGTTTTAGTAAGATTTGTAATATGAATACCTTTACGCTTTGCAGAGATATAAGGTGCCATTTTAGGATTCCATTTCCTAGTACCATGGCCAAAATGAACTCCCGCCTCCAGCATCTCTTCCAAGTTGATGTTCCAATATCTTCTTGTCATTTCTCCCCCCCTTTTTTTAAAAAAGAGACGAGAAACCCCGAACTGAAATAAAGAATTGTTCCGACGGAACCTTCTCTTCTACCATAGATTGGCCGTAGATAGACGAATAAGCCATTCTTCTTTTCTATTGCCTTACTATTCAAATGACTGTACTAAATACATATACAGATAGTCAAAAAGATGAATCGACTTTTCACTTTTAGGAATCATGAAATCCTATAAATAATTGTTCTGGTCTATCATGGAAATTCTTTGAAAAGAAAGAATCAAATAATTTTCTGTGGTGAAACAAAATATCTCTCATTTCCCCCTCGAATAGGTTGTTTTTTTTTGTTTCCATTTCCAAAGAGCCCCTGTTGTCTTGTTTTGAAGAGGGTACCAACCCTTTCAACCCTGTACCAACGGGTATCATACCCCCCAAAACAACGTTCTCTTTCAGGCCTTTCAACCAATCGATTCGCCCCCGGAGAGCCGCTTTTGCTAAAACTCGAGCAGTTTCTTGAAAACTTGCTTCGGATATAAAACTTTGAGTATTGAGAGACGCTCTTGTTATGCCCAATAAGAGGGCTCGGTAACAAACCGCTTCTTCCAACGCGCGCCCCATTCGTTCCGCCCGTAACAATCCAATTAGTTCCCCCGGTGAAAAAACATTAGACATTCCCTCTTCGGAAACCAAGACCTTTGATGTTATTTGACGTACAATAATTTCTATATGCCTATTATGAATCTGCACTCCTTGGGATCGATAAACCTTTTGGATCTTATTAACTAAAGAGATACGACTTTGCACTATAGTTAGCCCAGCACCAATCAAGAATGCCCACGGCATTCCAAGAATTCTTGTTATACGTCCGTTCCAACCCTCAACCCTTTTTTCTAGATTTATCGATATTGAATCAACCGAACGCACTTCTAACACCTGTTCTACTTTTGGTAGCCCTTGGGTTATATCACCAGATCTGGATTTTTCATATATAAATGTAATTAAAGTATCTCCTTCGTACAGGACTTCCCCATAATGGCCATGAACAGTTGCTCCTGGAGTAGCCAAATAAGACTTAGCTGATCGTATTACTACGGAGTCAACTTGAACAAGTATAACTTGACCCGATTTTAATTTTAGGTGTGGTGCTTTTTTGGCTATATATATATTTTCACAAATAAACTGTCCAAGATTCATTATTGTAGATTTTTCTTGACAATAATTGGGGTGGAGAAAATACCAATTCAAATTGAAAATAATGTTACTCCACGGACGGGGGTTATCAATTTTTTCATTTTCATCGATTAAATAATATTTAAATTTAATTACTTGAAAAGTCTGTTTTAAATTGTCAAGTTGCAAGTAGTTATTTACCAAGATCTGATTATGAATCATTAAATGGTAAAGTGAATAAACATTTGCAATTAGAAAGGCTGTTCCTAAAGGCCTCGACAAATTCTTAATTGGAATTACAGGATCTTTTGTAATTTGA